TTTGAAAAAATTATTATTATAATTAAATTTTAAAAATAACGGGACAAAACTTTATTTTAATTATATAAATGATTTATTTAAATATATAAATTTATTATATTAAATATTTTTATAAATAGGGTGATATTATTTATAGACCATATAGTCCTATATATGGAAAAAAAAAGTTTTATTTATTAATAAATAATAAATTTATAAATATATATATATATATAAATATATTATATAATCAAAAATTTTTATGATATTAAAAATAATTAAATAATTAAAAATTAAGATAAATTTTTATTTGTATAAAATTAATTTTTAATATTATTTACATAATAAATAATAAATTTTGTTTATTAAATTAATATATTAAAAAAAAAAAAAATAGGGGAAAAAATCTGAAAGAAGTATACTTAGTATAATTATTAAATCAAAATTATAAAAATTATAAATTAAATGTATAAATAATAATAATAATTTATTTTTTGTAAAAATTTAAAATTAGTTTATAAACAAGTATTAATTATAAGATTATTTTATTCTGGTTAAATATTTTATTATTATTTTATTTTACATGTAAATTTTTGTGTGAATTTTTATTAATTTTAAAAATTAATAAACTTTAATTTATTCGCAGTAATTAATATTAATTATAAAAGAAATTTTGAATTAGTAATAATATATAGTATTGGTAAAATTTGTGCCAGCTACTGCGGTTATACAAATGATGCAAATAAAAATTTTTAGTGTTAGTTAGATTATTTTTAATTTAATTTATATATAAATTTATTAGGTGAAATTTTTAAATTTATTTATTATTAATAAAAAGATTAATTTAAGCTATAAAAATTTTATAATAAACTAGGATTAGATACCCTATTATTAAAATTAAATATGTAAAATACTTAAGTAGTATTAGTTATATTCTTAAAATTTAAAGAATTTGGCGGTGTTTTAGTCTATTTAGAGGAATCTGTTCTGTAATTGATAATCCACGTTGGACCTTACTTAATTTTGTTTTCAATTTGTATATCGCCGTCATCAGAATATATTATAAGATTAATAATTTTCTAAATATTTTATTAAATAATATGTCAGGTCAAGGTGCAGTTTATGTTTAAGTAGAAATGGATTACAATAAATATATTTATACGGATAATTTTTTGAAATAAAAATTTGAAGGTGGATTTAATAGTAATATAAAATAGATTATTTATATGATTATAGCTCTAAAACATGCACACATCGCCCGTCGCTCTCATTTTTAAAATGAGATAAGTCGTAACATAGTAGATGTACTGGAAAGTGTATCTAGAATGACAATTTAAAGCTTAATTAGTAAAGTATTTCATTTACATTGAAAAGAAATTTGTGCAAATCAATTTAAATTGATAATAATTATTTATTGATTATTTTTTTTTTTATTTATAATTATTAATAAAAATAATTTTAAAATTTTTAGTTTTAGTAATTTATAATGAAATAATAATTTTAATTATAGTGTATTAGTATTTTAAAAGAATATTGAAATAATTTGAAAAATTTTTAATTTAAAAGAAAATTTAGTTTATTGTACCTTGTGTATCAGGGTTTATTAAATAATAAATTATTATATTAATTTTTCTCGAATTTTAAAGATTTAATTATATATAAAAGTTATTGTAGAATAACTATTTTTAATATATAATTAGAAATGAAATGTTAATCGTTTTAAAATATATCTAGTTTTTTAAGAAATAAATTTAATTTAATTTATTCATATTATTGATTTAATTTTTTTTAATTTAATAAATGAATAAAGTAATATTTTAAGGGATGAGCTTTAAAATAAATTTTTATATTTTTTATAATTTTTGAATAAATATAAGCTTAAAAATAGCTATTATTAATAAATTTGTTATAATTTATTTTTTATAAAAAATTATTTATTTTAAATTAAATTATTTATTAAAATTTAAATTTTAATAATAAAAATTTAGTAATTATGATAAAATTAGTATATTAATTTATATAATGTAATTAATTTGATAGGTTTTAATGAAGAATTCGGCAAATTAAATATATTCACCTGTTTAACAAAAACATGTCTTTTTGTATTTTATTTAAAGTCTAGCCTGCCCACTGAATTTTAAAGGGCCGCGGTATTTTGACCGTGCGAAGGTAGCATAATCAATAGTCTTTTAATTGAAGGCTGGTATGAATGGTTGAATGAGATATATACTGTTTTTTTAAAATTTATATAGAACTTTATTTTTTAGTTAAAAAGCTAAAATTAAATTAAAAGACGAGAAGACCCTATAGATCTTTATTTTTATAAATTATAAATTATAAAGAATTTTAAAATTTATATTTTAGATAAAATTTTACTGGGGTGGTATTAAAATTAAATTAACTTTTATTATTTGTTTACATTAATTTATGAATTAAAGATCCTGTTTTATGGATTAAAAATTTAAGTTACCTTAGGGATAACAGCGTAATTTTTTTAGAGAGTTCATATCGATAAAAAAGATTGCGACCTCGATGTTGGATTAAGAGTTATTTTTAGGTGTAGAAGTTTAAAGTTTAGGTCTGTTCGACCTTTGAATTCTTACATGATCTGAGTTCAAACCGGCGTAAGCCAGGTTGGTTTCTATCTTTAATAAATTATTATATTGTAGTACGAAAGGACCTAATATAAAAAATATAATTTTATTTGAATGAAAATTATTAAAATAATTTACTATTTTGGCAGATTAGTGCAATAAATTTAGAATTTATAAATATAATTTTTAATTATAAATAGTATTGTTTATATTTGATGGAATTATACCTTTAATTGGAAGATTATTATTAGTTATTTGTGTAATAGTTGGTGTAGCTTTTTTGACTTTATTAGAACGTAAGGTTTTAGGTTATATCCAAATTCGTAAAGGACCTAATAAAGTAGGGTTTAATGGATTATTACAACCTTTTAGTGATGCTGTAAAATTGTTTACTAAGGAACAAACATATCCATTATTATCTAATTATATTTCTTATTATTTTTCTCCAGTTTTTTCTTTATTCTTATCTTTATTGATTTGAATATGTATTCCTTATTTAATTAAATTATATTCTTTTAATTTAGGGGTTTTATTTTTCTTATGTTGTACTAGTTTAGGGGTTTATACAGTAATAATTGCTGGTTGATCCTCTAATTCAAATTATGCTTTATTAGGAGGGTTACGCGCTGTAGCTCAGACTATTTCTTATGAAGTTAGTTTAGCTTTAATTTTATTAAGTTTTATTTTTTTAGTTGGAAATTATAATTTTTTAAGTTTTTATTTTTTTCAAGATTATGTTTGATTTATTTTTTTTTGTTTTCCTTTAGGTTTGGTTTGATTAGCTTCTTGTTTAGCTGAAACTAATCGTACTCCTTTTGATTTTGCTGAAGGAGAATCTGAATTAGTATCTGGATTTAATGTAGAATATAGAAGTGGAGGGTTTGCTTTAATTTTTTTAGCGGAATATTCAAGAATTTTGTTTATAAGTATATTATTTGTAGTTATTTTTTTAGGAAGTGATATTTATAGCTTTATGTTTTTTTTGAAATTAACTTTTATTTCTTTTATTTTTGTTTGAGTCCGAGGGACTTTACCTCGGTTTCGATATGATAAATTAATGTATTTGGCTTGAAAAAGTTTTTTGCCTTTGTCTTTAAATTATTTATTTTTTTTTGTTGGTTTAAAGATTTTTTTTATTTCTGTATTATTTTAATGAACAAATTTTAGTATAAATTAATAGAAGGCTTTACTTCTTTCTTATGTTTTCAAGACATATGCTATAAAAGCTTATTAATTAATTTAATAATTTATCTCAAAACTTTGCTAATAAAGGATTAATAATAAAGTATGAAAAATATAAAACAGTTAAAATTTGTCCTGTTAAAATATAGGGATCTTCTACTGGTCGTGCTCCAATTCATGTTAATAATGAAGCTACAATTACTATATTTCAAAATAAGATTTGATTTAAAGGATAAAATTGTAATCCTCGGAATTTACTTGCATGAGTAAAAGGTAAAATTAATAAAATAGCAATTGATAAAACTAAAGCAATTACTCCTCCTAACTTATTTGGAATTGAACGTAAAATTGCGTAGGCAAATAAAAAGTATCATTCAGGTTGAATATGAACTGGTGTTACTAAAGGATTAGCAGGAATGAAATTTTCTGGATCTATTAATAAATAATTAAACTTTCAAATAAATGTAATTAAAATTCATAAAAATACAATAAATCCGAAAATATCCTTATAAATAAAATATGGATGGAACGGAATTTTGTCAACGTTTCTATTTAATCCTAATGGGTTATTAGACCCTGTTTGGTGTAAAAATAATAAATGAATTATTATTAAAGCTAAAATAATAAATGGGAAAATAAAATGAAATGTAAAAAATCGAGTTAAAGTTGCGTTGTCAACAGCAAATCCTCCTCAAATTCATTGTACTAAATCTATTCCTAAATATGGGACAGCTGATAAAAGATTTGTAATTACTGTAGCTCCTCAAAATGATATTTGTCCTCAAGGTAGTACATATCCTAAAAATCCTGTTGCTATAGTTAAAAATAAGATAATTACTCCTGTGTTTCAAGTTATATGGTATAAATAAGATTCATAATATACCCCTCGTCCTACGTGAATAAATAAACATGCAAAAAAGAAGGATGCTCCATTAGCATGACAAATTCGTAAGAATCATCCGTTATTTACGTCTCGACAAATATGGTTTACTCTATTAAAAGCTGTTTCAATATCTGCAGCATAATGTATAGCTAAGAATAATCCTGTTAAAATTTGTAATATTAAGCATAACCCTAAAAGGGATCCAAAATTTCATCAAGCTGAAATATTTGATGGTGCAGGTAAATCAACTAAAGCGTTATTAGCAATTCTAATTAAAGGGTGAGTTTTTCGGATTGGTTTAAACATTAATTTATTGGTCGTAAAGGGCCATAAAATTTTTTTGTAATTTTTACTGTTACTAATAAAGTTAAAAATAAATAATTAATTAGTAAAAGGGTAATTAAATTAGTTGGAAAGTTATATATTTTATTTAAAGATAATACGTTTTCATTAATTAAATTATTAGTTATTGATAATTTTTCTATTTCTATATTAGAGATAAATTGTTCAATTAATGTTTTATCAGTAATTAAAAATATTAGTATTAATATTGTAAAAATAATTATTCTAAATATTGTTAATCTAAAAGATATAGAAAACATTTCATTTGAAGAAAGAGAAGTAACATAAATAAATAAAATTAATATTCCTCCTAAAAAAATTAAAAATAATACATAAGAAAATCAAAAAGATTTTACATAAATTCCGGTAAGTAAACATGTTAGAAATGTTTGAATTAATAATATTAGTCCTATAGATAAAGGATGTTTTATTTGTATGAAAATAAATCTTATAATTAAACAGATACTTATAATAATTAATTTAGTAATATCAAGAAATAGTTTATATAAAATATTAACTTTGGGAGTTAGTGAAAAAGAGCTTTCTTTTTTCTTGAAGTTTAAAAAGAATAATTCTTATTTTCAGTTTACAAGACTGATGTTTTTGTTAAACTATTTAAACTGTATTAATGGCAAATATATTTTTAATATTTTATTTATCAATAATTATGTTTTTGTTTGGTTGCATAGTATTTGTGTCTAATCGAAAGCATTTATTGTCTACTTTATTAAGTTTAGAATATATAGTTTTAAGTTTATTTATTTTTTTATTCTTTTATTTAAATTTTATAAGCTATGAAATTTATTTTAGAATGTTTTTTTTAACTTTTTGTGTTTGTGAAGGAGTATTGGGGCTATCAATTTTAGTTTCAATAATTCGAACTCATGGTAATGATTATTTTCAAAGTTTTTCAATTTTACAATGTTAAAGTTTATTTTTATATTGTTGTTTATGTTTCCATTATCTTTTTTAAAAAATTTTTTTTGAACGGTTCAAAACTTAATTTTTTTATTAACTTTTATATTTATGATTAATTTAAGTTCATTAAATTATTTTAATTATATTTCTTATTATTTTGGATTAGATATAATTTCTTATGGATTAATTTTGTTAAGTTTTTGAATTTGTGGATTAATATTAATAGCAAGAGAAAAGGTTTATTCAACTAATAATTATGAAAAATTGTTTGTTTTTATAATTTTATTTTTGTTATTGATATTAGTATTAACATTTAGTTCTATGAGAGTTTTTATATTTTATTTATTTTTTGAAGCTAGTTTAATTCCTACCTTATTTTTAATTTTAGGATGAGGGTATCAACCTGAGCGTCTTCAAGCAGGTGTCTATTTGTTATTTTATACCCTTTTAGCTTCTTTACCTTTATTAATTGGTATTTTTTATATTTTAAATTCTATAAATACTTTATCTTTTACTTTATTATTAAATTATTATTTTAGAAATATAAATTTATTGTATTTGTCTTTAGTCTTTGCGTTTTTAGTAAAAATACCTATATTTTTAGTTCATTTATGGTTACCTAAGGCTCATGTTGAAGCACCTGTATCTGGTTCAATAATTTTAGCTGGTATTTTATTAAAGTTAGGAGGTTATGGATTATTACGAATATTTTCATTATTACAGATTTCTGGAGTTAAATATAATTATTGATGAATTAGTGTAAGATTAGTTGGGGGGGTTTTAATTAGATTAGTATGTTTGCGTCAAACAGATTTAAAGGCTTTAATTGCTTATTCTTCTGTTGCTCATATGGGTATTGTATTAAGAGGATTATTAACAATAACATATTGAGGTTTAACTGGTTCTTATGCTTTAATAATTGCTCATGGGTTATGTTCATCTGGTTTATTTTGTTTAGCTAATATTTCATATGAACGAATGGGTAGACGAAGTTTATTAATTAATAAGGGGTTATTAAATTTTATACCTACATTAAGATTATGATGATTTCTATTATGTTCTGGGAATATAGCAGCTCCTCCAACTTTAAATTTATTAGGAGAAATTTCTTTATTAAATAGAATTGTAAGATGATCTTGAATTTCAATAATTATATTATCTTTTTTATCATTTTTTAGTGCGGCCTATTCTTTATATTTATTTGCTTATAGTCAACATGGAAAAATTTATTCTGGAGTTTATTTTTTTTCAGTAGGGACTGTTCGAGAATTTTTATTATTAATATTACATTGATTACCTTTAAATTTATTAATTTTAAAGAGCAGTTTTTGTATATTATGAATTTATTTAAATAGTTTAAAAAAAATATTGATTTGTGGTGTCAATGATATGAGATTTTCATTTTAGATCGTGAATTATTTAATTAATTATTGTAAAATTAGTTTTTATTTTTTAATTTCAATTAGATTTACTTTATTTTTTATTAGATTGAAATTTTTATTATTTGATTTAGTTTATTTTATTGAATGAGAAGTATTAAGATTGCAAAGAATGTCAATTGTTATAACTTTTTTATTTGATTGAATAAGTTTAATGTTTATATCTTTTGTTCTTTTAATTTCTTCTTTAGTAATTTTTTATAGAAATCAGTATATAGAAGAAGATTATAATATTAATCGTTTTATTTTACTGGTTTTAATGTTTGTTTTATCAATAATAATATTAATTATTAGACCAAATTTAATTAGAATTCTATTAGGATGAGATGGGTTAGGGTTAGTTTCTTATTGTTTAGTTATTTATTTTCAAAACGTAAAGTCTTATAATGCAGGTATATTAACTGCTTTATCTAATCGAATTGGAGATGTAGCTTTATTATTAGCAATTGCGTGAATGTTAAATTATGGAAGATGAAACTATATTTTTTATTTAGATATAATAAAAAATAATGTAGAAATAATAATTATTGGGGGATTAGTTATATTAGCTGCTATAACAAAAAGAGCTCAAATTCCTTTTTCTTCATGGTTACCAGCGGCTATAGCTGCTCCTACTCCTGTCTCTGCATTAGTTCATTCATCAACTTTAGTAACTGCGGGGGTTTATTTATTAATTCGATTTAATGATTTATTAATAAATTGATGAATATGTCAATTTTTATTATTAATTTCTGGTTTAACTATGTTTATAGCAGGGTTAGGAGCTAATTTTGAATTTGATTTAAAAAAAATTATTGCTTTATCAACTTTAAGTCAGTTAGGTTTAATAATAAGAATTTTATCAATAGGATTTTATAAGTTAGCTTTTTTTCATCTATTAACTCATGCATTATTTAAGGCTTTGTTATTTATATGTGCTGGTTCAATTATTCATAATATAAAAAATTCTCAAGATATTCGAATAATGGGTAGTCTAAGAATAAGAATACCTTTAACATGTAGTTGTTTTAATGTTGCTAATTTGGCTTTATGTGGTATACCTTTTTTAGCTGGGTTTTATTCTAAGGATTTAATTTTAGAAATAGTAAGACTGTCTTATGTTAATGTTTTTTCTTTTTTTTTGTTTTTTTTTAGTACAGGATTGACTGTATGTTATTCATTTCGTTTAGTATATTATTCTATAACAGGGGATTTTAATAGAAGAAGTCTTCACCCATTAAATGATTCAGGTTGAACAATGTTATTTAGAATTTGTTTTTTAACAGTTATGGCTGTTATTGGGGGGAGTATATTAAGTTGATTGATATTTTTGAACCCTAGAATAATTTGTTTACCTATAGAATTAAAAATGTTAACTTTATTTGTATGTTTAGTGGGGGGATTTATAGGTTATTTATTAAGTAATGTAAAATTATTTTTTACTAATAAGGCTTTATATCTATATAATTTTACTAATTTTGTTGGATCAATGTGATTTATACCTGTAATTTCTACATTAGGGGTTATTAATTATCCATTAAAATTAGGATTATATTCTTATAAAAGTTTTGATCAAGGTTGAAGTGAATTTTTTGGGGGTCAAATAGTATATAGACAATTAAAGAATTATTCTTTATATTTACAAGAATTTCAGAGTAATAGTTTAAAAATTTATTTATTAAGTTATATATTATGATTTATTATTTTATTAATATTAGTTGTATTAGTCAATTAAATTTAAATAGCTTACATTTAGAGCATGACACTGAAGATGTTAGGGTGATTATTTTAATCTTTAAATATTTATAAAAAATAAATTTTTATTTTTACATTGAAAATGTAATGTTTTGGTTTAAACTATATAAATGAAATATGTTGATCAAGAAAAAGCTGCTAACTTTTCTCTTTAATGGTTTAATTCCATTTATATTTCTTTAATTGGAATTATAAAAATTCAATTTTATCATTAACAGTGATATACCTCTCTTTGGTTTCAATTAATAAGGTAAATTGAAAATTCAATACTTTTTAAATGCAAATTAAATGTTATAGTTAACTATTACCCCAAAATATGGGTGAATTTCACCTAAGATTAGGTCGAAACTAATTGCAATATATCGCTTCATATTTATTCGTTTCATTCTAAAGCTCCTTGGTTTCATTCATGATATAAACCAATTAATAGAATAAAAATAAAAAATAGTCTAGTAATTGTTCAATTTAATAGATTAGATGTTTTAATAATTATAATTATAGGAAGTAATAAAGCAATTTCTACATCGAAAATTAAAAAAATAATTGCAATTAAAAAAAATCGTAAAGAGAAAGGAAGGCGAGACGAATTTATAGGATCAAACCCACATTCAAAGGGTGAACATTTTTCTCGGTCTAATAGTGTTTTTTTTGATAGTAGTGTAGCAAGTATTATTACTACAATAGTAATAATAAAAATAATTAATGTTATTGTTGATAGTATTAATATTATTTATACTAAAATTATTTAGTCCTTGTGATTGGAAGTCACATATACAAATATATACTTTATAAATATCTACCTCATCAATAAATTGTAATATATAAAAATAATCAAACTACATCTACAAAATGTCAGTATCAGGCTGCAGCTTCAAAACCAAAGTGGTGATTTTTAGAAAAATGATAATTAATATGTCGTAAAAAACAAATTAATAGGAATGTTGTTCCAATTAAAACATGTAATCCGTGGAATCCCGTTGCTATATAAAATGTAGATCCATATACTGCATCTGCAATAGTAAAAGGGGCTTCAATATATTCGTATGCTTGAAGAATTGTAAAATATATTCCTAAAACGATTGTAAAAAATAATCCTTGAGTAGCTTGAGAATGATTTCTTTCCATAAGGGCATGGTGGGCTCAAGTTACTGTTACTCCTGAGGCTAATAAAATTGCTGTATTTAGTAAAGGAATTTGAAATGGATTAAATGCTATAATCCCTACAGGAGGTCATGTTATTCCTAATTCAATAGTAGGGGATAAACTACTGTGGAAAAAAGCTCAAAAAAATGAAATAAAAAAAAATACTTCAGAAACAATAAATAAAATTATTCCTCATCGTAATCCAATTGTTACTGGGAATGTATGAAGTCCTTGGAATGTTCCTTCTCGGGAAATATCTCGTCATCATTGGTATATTGTTAAAATTGTGATTACATTACCTAAAATAAATAATGTTATTGTATATTGGTGGAATCATTGAACTAGACCAGATACTGTAGTTATTGCTCCGATAGCTCCTGTTAAAGGTCATGGGCTATAATCTACTAAATGAAAGGGGTGATTTGCATGTGTTGACATTAATTTACTTCTCTTGAATAAAGAGTACTTAATACAGCAAATACATAAGATTGAATAATTGCAACAGCTGATTCTAGAACTAATAAAGCAATTTGAGTTGTTAGAATTAATGATAAAATTAAATAGTTTGATGCTATAGGTCCCGTATTACCTAATAAAGTTATTAGTAAATGTCCGGCAATCATATTAGCAGTTAACCGAACTGCTAATGTTCCTGGGCGAATTACATTACTAATAGTTTCAATGCATACCATGAAAGGTATTAATACAGCAGGAGTTCCTTGAGGAACTAAATGAGCAAATATATGTTGAGTATGATTAATTCAACCATAAAGTATAAAACTTAATCATAAAGGGAAAGCTAAAGCTAATGTTAAAGTTAAATGACTTGTTCTAGTAAAAATATATGGAAATAAGCCTAAAAAATTATTAAATATAATTAATGAAAATAATGAAATAAATATTAGAGTTCTTCCGTTATGACCAGAAGGACCAAGTAATGTTTTGAATTCCTTATGTAAAGTTAATAAAATTCTATTTCATACAACTTGGAATCGATTAGGTATTAATCAGTAAGAAACAGGAATTAAAAATAATCCTAAGAAAGTTCTTAATCAATTTAATGATAAATTTAAAATTGTTGTTGAAGGGTCAAATACTGAGAATAAGTTTGTTATCATTTTCAATTTAATTTATTAAACTTAATATTTAAAGATTGAGATGTTTTTAATGGAGTATAAAAAAAACAAAAGTAATTTAAAATATTAAAAATTACTAATGTAATTGAAAAAACAAAGAATAAAATTAACCAATTAATAGGGGCTATTTGTGGAATTAAAAAATATTAGATTTAACTAATTTTTTTAGTTTGACATACTAAGGTTTTATATAAAACTAATTTTTTAGTTATATTTTCATTAGAAGTAAGTGCTAATTTACTATAATATGATTTAAGAGATCATTACTTGCTTTCAGTCATCTAATGAATTAGTTATTGAAGTAATTCAATTAATAAAGTAATTTATAGGGATTCTTTCAATTACAATAGGTATAAATCTATGATTTGCCCCACAAATTTCTGAACATTGACCAAAAAATAATCCTGGTCGGTTAATTAAAAAATTAATTTGATTTAATCGTCCTGGAGTTGCATCTACCTTAACACCAAGAGAAGGTACTGTTCAAGAGTGTAAAACATCAGTAGCTGTTACTAAAATTCGAATTTGATTATTTATTGGTAATACTACCCGGTTATCTACATCTAATAAACGAAATCCATTAGTTTCTAATTCATTAGTAGGTACTATATATGAATCAAATTCTAAATTTAAAAAATCAGAATATTCATAGCTTCAGTATCATTGATGTCCAATTGACTTTAAAGTAATAGATGGTGTATTAATTTCGTCCATTAGGTATAATAATCGTAAAGATGGAAAAGCAATAAATATTAAAATAATTGCTGGTAAAACTGTTCAAATAATTTCAATTGTTTGTCCATGTAATAAATATCGATTAGTAAATTTATTAAATCTTAATATTCCTATAATATAACCTACTAAAATAGTAATTATTGTTAAAATAAGAAGAGTGTGATCGTGAAAAAAATTTAATTGTTCTATTAAAGGAGAAGAACTATCTTGTAACCCTAAATTTGCTCATGTTGCCATTAATTCTAACAAAAGATAAAATCTTTATATATGAAGCTTAAATTCATTGCACTAATCTGCCATATTAGAAATTATTAGTTAATAAAGGAAGTTCTGCATAAGTATGTTCTGCAGGAGGTAATGTATGATATCATTCAATTGATGATGAAAGTTGTATTGGGAAAGCAGGAGTTCGTTGAGTAATTATACTTTCTCAAATAATAAATAAAAAGTATAAAATAGCAAATAGTGAAATTGTTCTTCCTAATGAAGATACAATATTTCATGTTAAATAGCTATCAGGGAAGTCTGAATATCGTCGAGGTATCCCGGCTAATCCTAAAAAATGTTGAGGGAAAAATGTTAAATTTACTCCTACAAATATAATAGAGAATTGAATTTTTAGTCAAGTTGGATTTATAGTTAATCCTGTTAATAATGGATATCAATGAACAAATCCTGCTATAATAGCAAATACTGCTCCTATAGATAGGACATAATGGAAATGGGCTACTACATAGTATGTGTCATGTAATACAATGTCAATTGATGAATTAGCTAAAACAACTCCGGTTAAACCTCCGACAGTGAATAAAAATACAAATCCAAATGCTCATAGTATAGCTGGGCTATATGTTAGTTGTGTTCCATGCAATGTTGCTAATCAACTGAAAATTTTAATTCCAGTTGGCACAGCAATAATTATTGTAGCTGATGTAAAGTAAGCTCGTGTATCTACGTCTATTCCTACTGTAAATATGTGATGAGCTCAAACAATAAATCCTAATAAACCAATAGCTAATATAGCATAAATTATCCCTAAATTACCAAATGTTTCCTTTTTTCCTCTTTCTTGTGTAATAATGTGAGAAATTATTCCAAATCCTGGTAGAATTAAAATATATACTTCTGGATGCCCGAAAAATCAGAATAAGTGTTGGTATAAAATAGGATCTCCTCCACCAGCAGGGTCGAAGAATGATGTATTTAGATTTCGATCAGTTAATAATATTGTAATTGCTCCAGCTAAAACAGGTAAGGATAATAGTAATAATACAGCTGTAATTACTACGGATCAAACAAATAAAGGTATTCGGTCTAAAGTAATTCCAGGAGATCGTATATTAATTACTGTAGTAATAAAATTTACAGCTCCTAAAATTGATGAAATCCCTGCTAAATGAAGAGAAAAAATAGCTAAATCTACTGAAGCCCCTGCATGAGCAATTCCAGAAGAAAGCGGAGGGTAAACTGTTCATCCTGTTCCAGCTCCGTTTTCTACTATACTACTAGAAATAAGTAAAGTTAAAGATGGAGGAAGTATTCAAAAACTTATATTATTTATTCGAGGAAAAGCCATATCTGGGGCTCCTAGTATTAAAGGAACTAATCAATTTCCAAATCCTCCAATTATAATTGGTATTACTATAAAGAAAATTATAATAAAAGCATGAGCAGTAACAATCACATTATAAATTTGATCATCTCCAATAAATGCTCCTGGGTGACCTAATTCAGCTCGAATTAGAATACTTAAAGAAGTACCCACTATTCCAGCTCAAGCACCGAAAATAAAATATAATGTTCCAATATCCTTATGATTTGTAGAAAATAATCATTGTCGCGATTAAATGGCTGAAGTTTAGGCGATAAATTGTAAATTTATTTATGGGAATTTTTCTCTTTAATCAGGCTTTATAGTCAATAATGATATTAGACTGCAATTCTAAAGGAATAATTTATTTTATTAAAGCTTAAGAATTAAAAGATTAATACAAATATTTTCAGCTTTGAAGGCTATTAGTTTAGTTAACTTAAATTCTTATATAACAAGATAAATTATTGAAATTATTACTAATCCCCCAATTGAAATAAAGTTAAAAATTAATCTAATAGAAGATATTTTATTATTAAAATTATTTTTTAGTAATCAAGAATTTTTTTGATAGTTTAATATAAAAATTCTATAAGATAGGCGTAAATAAAAATATAGTGTAATTAATGTTAAACAAACTCTAATTGTTAGTATAAATAATTGATTTATTGATGTTAAATTTTGAATTACTAATCATTTTGGTAAAAATCCTAAAAATGGAGGTAACCCCCCTAATGAAAGTAAATTTAAAAATATTAGTAATTTAATAATAGGGTTTATTATTGATAAGTTAAAAATTTGGTTAAAATAAAATAATTTAAAATTATTAAATATTAAAACAATTGAAAAAGAGAGTAAAGAATATATTAAAAAATATGTTATTCATAATATTTCATTATTTATTATAGCTAGCAGTATTCAACCTAAATGATTAATTGAGGAAAATGCCATCAATTTACGAATTGAGGTTTGATTAAGCCCTCCTAAAGATCCAATTAATATTGATAAAATAATTGAAATTATAAAAAAATTATAAATAAAATTATAAGAAATTAACATTAATGGCGCGATTTTTTGTCAAGTTATTAAAATTAAACCATTAATTCAAGATAATCCTTCCATTACTTCAGGAAATCAGAAATGAAATGGGGCTGCCCCTCTTTTTAATAAAAGAGTAGACAAAATTAAAATTTCATTAAATGAATTATACAATGATAAATTATTATTATATAAAAATATAAGTATAATAATTGCAAATAACAAAATTGAAGATGCAAATGCTTGGGTTAGAAAATATTTTAGAGAGCTTTCAGAGGTTAATAAATTTTTTTTATTATCGTTTATTAGGGGGATAAAAGATAATAAATTGATTTCTAATCCTATTCATGCTCCTAGCCAAGAATTTGAAGAAATTGTTACTAAAGTACCAAAAATTAATATAATTAAAAAAATATTATTAGAGATTTTTTTGATTAAAAAGAAAAGGATTATAACCTTTATAAGTGGGGTATGAACCCAATAGCTTAATTAGCTTATCTTTTTATATTTTAGTGTATGATGCACAAAAGATTTTGATTCTTTTAGGAACAGTTTAATTCTGTTAAATATAATGAATGAAATATTAAATTTCATGATTTACCCTATCAAGGTAATCCTTTTTATCAGGCAATTCATT